CGTCAGATTAGCTATATGTTGTGTTGTGTCAACTATTTCCACGGAAGGTGGTGAGATGATATCTTGAGCGGTTACGTATTTAGGGCCCTTGACGCAAATGGATGCGTCTCGAACTCCATGTATATTACTTCTCAATACAATTTCTTTCAAATTTAGTAAAATTTCATGTACCGATTCTTCAATACCTACTATCGTAGAATATTCATGTGGCACCTTCTCAGATTTTGCACATGTGATACATGTTCCTTCTATTTCTCCAAGTAAAGCCCTTCGCATGGCAATACCCATGGTATCGGCTTGACCTTTCATAAGTGGGCACAGAATGAAACGACCATAATAAAGACGATTACTATCTATTCTTGATTCAACACACCTCCACTGCAGTGTTCGAGTGAATCCTACTACTTCCTCTCGAACCATACTATAATAATACTATTATTAGATCAGATCATTGAATCATTTATTTCTCTTGAAATCCTTTTTTATTATTTCTACACACGTCTTTTTTTAGGAGGTCGACATCCATTATGTGGCATAGGTGTTACATCACGTACGAAACTTAGTCGTATACCACTTCTACAAATGGCTCGTAATGCTGCGTCTCTTCCAAGTCCAGGACCCTTTATCATAACTCCTGCTCGTTGCATACCCTGATCAACTACAGTACGAATAGCATTTACTGCTGCTGCTTGAGCAGCGTAGGGTGTTCCTCTTCTTGGGCCTTTGAATCCAGAAGTACCAGCGGAGGCCCAAGAAACCACTCGACCTCGTACATCTGTAATAGTTACAATAGTATTGTTCAAACTTGCTTGAACATGAATAATTCCTTTTGGTATTCTACGTCCATTCTTACGTGAACCAATACGCCCATTCCTACGTGAACCAATTCTTGGTATAGCTTTTGTCATATTTTATCATCTCATAACTATGAGTCAGAAATATACAGAAAGAAAAGATACGGAAATATCCATTTCATGTTAAAAGAAATCCCCCTTTTGTTCTTCCTTTATTTTAAAAAGTTTTTTTTTGAAAGGGTTATCCTTGTCTCTGTTTATGTCTTGGATTGGAACAAATCACTATAATTCGTCCGCGCCGACGGATCAGTCGGCATTTTTCACAAATTTTACGAACGGAAGCCCGTATTTTCATATTTATTATTCCTTACCTTAATGTTGAATCTATTCCTTGGAAGAAAATAAGTCTTTTGCATTTTTTTAATTGTATCGTCATGAAAATGAAAGGAATGCTTAAAAAATTATCTAATCGTTCGAATCTTTGTTTCGAAGTCTATAAATTATACGTCCCCTGGTTGAATCATAACGACTTACTTCAATTTTGACTCTATCCCCCGGTAGTATCCGTATAAAACTACGGCGGATCCTTCCCGAAATATAACCTAGAATTACATCTTCATTATCTAAGCGGACCCGGAACATACCGTTGGGAAGTGATTCAGTAATTAAACCTTCATGAATCAATTTTTGTTCTTTCATTCCAGGTAAGCTCCTTGAAGTATCAACTAATGGAGGAAAAGTTATATAATTCACTTTTCTTCTCTATAAAATAGGAAGTTAGAGATAAAATTAGGATACCGGAGGAGGAGGATCACCATATATATAACAAAAGTTCGCCTCCAATTTTTTCTCGTCGAGCTTCTCGATCCGTCATTATACCTTGAGAAGTGGAAAGAATTACAATTCCTATTCCACCTAAAATCTTAGGAATTTGTTGGTAGTTGGAATAAATTCGTAAACCAGGCCGGCTGATACGCTTTAAAATAGTTCTATGTATTCTTTTCCTAGTCTTTTTATGTCGCAGAGTTAAAACCAAGAAATTTTTGTTACCTTCTTGATGTTTCCGAACGTTTTCAATAAAACCTTCTCGTAGAAGTATTTTCACAATATTTTCGGTAATATTAGTAGATGCTATTCGAATCGTTCCTTTTTTATCCATGTCAGCATTTCTTATAGAAGTTATTATATTGGAAATAGTGTCCCTATCCATGGCGAACTATAATTATTAGTGCCTTCTAATTTTGATATAATTAACATGTTATCTTTTTTGTTTGTTTTATTTTCTTTCATTTTTTTGTTTATTTTGTTTAATTTTTAATATTATAAATATAAAAAAAGTATATGCGTGAGACACCATCTACTACTCCACTAAATTTGATCTATTTTAGATGTTCTGATATATCCTATTTTAGATGTTCTGATATATCATAGTCTCATTTAGTATTATTTATAATACCTCGGGAGCCAATGAAACTATTTTAGTAAAATTCAACTGTCTCAATTCCCGAGCGATCGCACCAAAAACCCGAGTTCCTTTTGGATTTCCTTCTTGATCAACGACAACCGCAGCATTGTCATCATATCGTATTATGATACCGTTGTCACGTTTGAGTTCTTTACAAGTACGTACAATTACAGCTCTAATTACTTCTGATCTTTCTAGTGGCATATTTGGCACTGCTTCTTTAATTACAGCAACAATAACGTCACCAATATGAGCATATCTATAATTACCAGCTCCTATGATTCGAATACACATTAATTCTCGGGCTCCGCTGTTATCCGCTACATTCAAAAGGGTTTGAGGTTGAATCATATCATTTTATTGGAATCTGTTATTTTAATGGAAAGGATGAAGGAAAGAAAAAAAGAAATATTTTCTGTCCAGAAATAAATAAACTTGCAATTGTTTTTTCATCCTCAATATACCATTTAGTTCTACATCTCCATCCTGACAAATTTAGTTCGTATAGGCATTTTGGACGCAGCTAGTGAAATAGCTGCTCTGGCTACAGTTTCAGATACTCCACCCATTTCATAAAGTATTCGACCTGGTTTAACAACGGATACCCAATATTCGGGGGATCCCTTCCCCGAACCCATACGTGTTTCTGCGGGTCTTACTGTAACAGGTTTGTCGGGAAATATGCGTACCCATATTTTTCCACCACGACGTACATATCGTGTCATTGCTCTTCGCCCTGCTTCTATTTGTCTAGCTGTGATCCAAGTGGGTTCGAGTGCTTTAAGAGCGTATCTGCCGAAACAAATATGATTGCCGCGACAAGATATTCCCTTCATTCTTCCTCTATGTTGTTTACGAAATCTGGTTCTTTTGGGGTTATAGTTGATGGTCATTTCTTAATTCGATCTCTACTGCAGAACTGGACACGAAAGTTTCCTTTCATCCAGCTCCTCGCGAATGAAAAGATTCACTAATATGACATATTACAGATACACATGGAAAAAATAATCCAATAAGACATTTATCAATATTTAATTTGTTATATAGGAAGATGTATGTACGGGATATACAGATAGAATGTTTCTATTATGCATATTTATGGATTATAGATAATGTTTATAATGTTTTTTTTTATAATGATCCTTATTTTGACCCTTCTCAAATGATGCCAAAATATTGTAATGTAATCTAAAGTTTCGCGGGCGAATATTGACTCTTTGCTTTTTGTTATTTCTAGGTCAATCCATGACTTCTCGAAATAAATTCATTTTTTCTCGGTTCGTTCCGCCATCCCACCCAATGAATTATTCGGATTTGTTTTCAGTAGAATCCTATGCAATCACAGGTTTCATCGTTCCTATAGCTTCTCTATTAATGGTTAAGTCTGAACTCTGCAATGGAGCTCCCCAAAAAAATTTCTCTTCTCGAGTCAATCTACTTAGTTTTTATTAACTCGAGGCTCTTTATTATTCATATCACTTTATTTTATTATTATTTTATATTTATTATTTATTCAGTTTTGATGCTTTATTACATTGCCTTTTATGAGGTAATTCATAGACCATACATATTGGAATCATATATCATTGATATTTTTGTTCTTTCTTTCTCTCATCCTTCCATTTATCTACATCTCTTTATTTTTGCTTCACAACCCAACCCATAAATAAGATTATTTCCATTTCCATAAATAAGATTTTTTTTTTATAGAAAAGATTTTAGTTGCAGTTGCTGCAACTATATGATTGATCCACTCATCTCATATAGTGACTGTTTCTTGGGATATTGATATTACGAAGCAATAAGTTAGTTATTAGTTTTTTTATTATACTTATTAAGTTAAGTTTAAGTAACTTATTAAGTTTAAGTAGGGGTCAGTCTTTTTTTTTAATCCCAACTCTTAACTCTAAAGAAAAATTAACGAGTCACACACTAAGCATAGCAATTCTAACAAATGGTCAATCGAATTTTTATTCAACCTTATAGAATTGGAATTGCTCATTTTTGTTTGATTTAATGGAAAAAGAATGAACAAGTTTGTGATTTTTTGTTCTATCACTGAATAGAAAGGAAAGACAAATAAAAGTCTATTATTGCTCCTCCCAAAATATCCAAATTTTGATGCCTAATACTCCATAAATAGTTCGAATTGTATAGGAACAATGATCAATTTGAGCGCGAATTGTTTGTAAGGGAACTCTCCTCTCTCTGATCCATTCGACACGTGCAATTTCTTTTCCGTTGATCCGCCCTGCAATTTGCACTTGAATTCCTTTTGTATCTGTTTGTTCAGCTAATTCAATAGCTTTTTTCATTGCCTTTCGGAATGAAACTCTATTTTTTAATTGTAAAGCTATATATTCCGCAAGAATATTAGGTTGCCCATAGGGTTTTTCCACTTTTATAATAGCAATATTGAGTCTCCGGTTCACAGAATGTAATTTTTTTTGTATATTTACCTGTAATTCTTCGATGCTTCCTGTTTGGCCCTCTATTAAGAAATTAGGAAATCCAATATAAATTATGACCTGGATCAAATCGATCCTTTTTTTAATTTCTATCCGTGCAATTCCTTCGAAACCTGAGGATATTTTCCTATTTTTTTGTACATAGTTCTTAATACAATTCCTTATTTTTTCATCTTCTTGTAAACTTACAGAATAATTTTTTGGTTTCTCGAACCAAAAGGAATGATGATGTTGAGTTGTACCAAGTCTGAAACCAAGTGGATTTATTTTTTG